CACTGTAATAATGAGAAAGATTTCTGCATATCCGACCAAATCGATTGAGAATATCAGAATCTGATAACTCGGCCCGAATCGGCTTACTAATGGGATGTCCCGAAACGGTACAAAAGTTCGCTTTAGCCAATGATCCAATCATTGGAATAATTGGGACTAGGGTTTCAACCTTCTTACTAGGAATCTCCATTAGAAATGCATTTTCGAGCATTTGAGTCCTTACCACTGAAGGATTTCGCCGTACACTTGAAAGATAACTCAGAAACTCGAAGGAATGGTTTGAAAAGTGGTTTATATGAATTCTATCGGCTTGAGACCACAAGTAAAAATAACATTGCCACAAAATGACAATGTGATATTTCCATTTATTCATCAGAAGAAAACTTCCCCTTGAAGCCAGAATGGATTTTCCTTGATATCTGACATAATGCATGTCAGGATCCTTGAACAACCATAGGATATTCTGAAAATCCTTACGAAACACTCCTAGAGGATGTTCTATTTTTCCATAGAAATATGTTCGCTCAAGAAGGTTTCCAAAAGATGTTGATCGTAAATACAAAGATTGTTTACGGAGAAACATGAATAGGGATTCCCATTCATATACATGAGAATTATATAGGAACAAGAAGAATCTTTGATTCTCTTTTGAAAAAAAAGAGATGGATTTCTTTTGAGTAATCCGACTAGCCCAATTACGAGACTCGTGGAGAAAGAGTCGGAATAAATGTAAAGAGGGGGCATCTTGTATCCAAGAGCGGAGATTTTGAACCAAGATTTCCAGATGAATGGGGTAGGGTATTAGTATATCTGACACATTATTTAAATGTGATAATTTATCCTCTAAAAAGGAAAATGTTGAATGAATTGATCGTAAATTCTGATATTTTTGTAGATCTTTCCCTTCTTGAGAAGACACTAATCGCAGTGAGAATTTCATTTCCAAAATGACTGAAAATCCGGTGGATACCATTTGATAATAAATTTTTTTTTTGGTCAAAGCATTCGCCGAAATAATCAACCCCTTCTGTTGATCCATTCGAGTAATTAAACGTTTCACAAGCAGTAAACTAGATTTATTGTCATAACCTAAATTTTCCACGGGTTCGTAAGGATTGGATCCCTTTAAACCATGATCATGAGCAAGTACATAAAGAGACTCTTGAAAAAGAAGTGGATAGAGGAAGTCTTGTTGCGGCGATCTATCCATTTCTAAATATCCTTGTAATTCCTCCATTTGAAATTCGCTTTGAAACAAAGGTAAAGGGTTTGTTGGGTTAGCAAATGATACATAGTACGATACAGTCAAAACAGGGTATATAGTAAGAAAATAGAAAATAAAATACCTCGGTGACAACAAATAAGCTAATCAATGGATCCTCTCTTTTTCCATCCAATTGGTTTATGTTCGTTATAGAATAACGAGATGGTTCGAAATCCTTTATTGTTGCAACCCGATCGCTCTTTTGACTTTGGAATAATTTAAATTTATTTTTATCAATATACCGTTTCTGATACACATGAGTCTCCACTCCATACAGAATCTAATGGAGGTAAAAATAGTTAGGATTCATAAAAAAAAAATGGGTAATCCACTTATGGGAGAACCCTTTTCCCGCACCAGGCACTAATCCATTTTTAACATCTAATTAGATCGGGTAATAATTCGAATTCAGAACAGAAGCTCGTTGCTTTTTGCTTTCCTATAATTAGGACCATGAGGGCTCTATCCATTTATTCAATCGACCCAACCGTGAATTTCGTTTGTCCCGCTACACGAATCATACAAAAACTGGATTTTGTACCGATCCGTTAAGGATCAAATAGTTTCAGAATTTTACATTGATACGACATGCTGCTTTTTCCATTCACCCCCTTTCAGGATCAGTCGTGGTCTTACAAACTCTACCAATGGTATGTACGAATCCGTTGCTTCATCCAAATGTGTAAAAGATTCTAGGCGCACTTAAAAGCCGAGTACTCTACCGTTGAGTTAGCAACCCGAAATAAGGCAATTAGGGTCTGTAGATACGAGCGCAATCAAACAAAAGAAAAAAAAAGAATAAAGAGATTGGATTGCAAGACCCCATCAACTAACAACCAAATCTAAAAAAAGAATTTTCTGGTCGATTTGAAACCTAAAACTAAACAAATCAAATGAAAATCGAATAAATTACCCGGTAAATATAAAAAATATTTATATCTCTTTCCGTTTCAGAAGAGACCTTTTGTGCCACAGCGCATCCAAGGAACACATCAAGTTGCATGAAAACAAGTACAAACCAAATAGAATTTGATCCTAGATCTATTTATCCATGATCTAATTATATTTGATCAATACACTATTGTCAACATGCCAATATGAAAGTTGCAACCACCAAAACAGAATCAAACCATGTCCCGTAACTAAGATTCTTGATTATCTACATAAATTCGAAAGCTAAGAAAAAGGGAGAATTAAGAACGAAAAAATGCTAAAATACTCACAGAAAATAGGACA